TAAGAAATATAAAAAAAGACATTCTTTTTATATACATTCGAACTACTGTTGGTCATATTTATCTTTATCGAGAAATTGAAGAAGCTATACAAGGATTTTCTCGAGCCTGCTCATATGGTACTTAATAATACCGCAATTCTATCATATTCGTGCAATTTGAGTCTTTCGGGTTAAACTAGGATCGCAATGCGTGAATTTTTCGGTGAATTAAGATGCAGAAAAGGAAGTTTTCTAATCACTAACTCAAACCCATTCATTGTCTAATTCTACTTAGCGGAATACGGAGGTACTTATGGCAGAACGAGCCGATTTGATCTTTCACAATAAATCGATAGATGGAACTGCCATGAAACGACTTATTAGCCGATTAATAGATCACTTTGGAATGGCCTATACATCACACATCCTGGATCAAGTAAAGACCCTAGGTTTCCAGCAAGCCACTGCTACATCCATTTCATTAGGAATTGATGATCTTTTAACAATACCTTCTAAAGGATGGCTAGTTCAAGATGCTGAACAGCAAAGTTTTCTTTTAGAAAAACACCATCATTATGGGAATGTACATGCAGTAGAAAAATTACGCCAATCCATTGAGATATGGTATTCCACAAGCGAATATTTGCGACAAGAAATGAATCCCAATTTTAGGATGACGGACCCTTATAATCCAGTCCATATAATGTCTTTTTCGGGAGCTCGAGGAAATGTGTCTCAAGTACATCAATTAGTAGGTATGAGAGGATTAATGTCAGATCCGCAAGGACAAATGATTGATTTACCTATTCAAAGCAATTTACGCGAAGGACTCTCTTTAACAGAATATATTATTTCTTGCTACGGAGCCCGCAAAGGAGTTGTGGATACGGCTGTACGAACATCAGATGCGGGATATCTTACGCGCAGGCTTGTCGAAGTAGTTCAACATATTGTTGTACGCAGAACAGATTGTGGCACCATTCGGGGTATTTCTGTAAGTCCTCGAAACGGTATGCTGCCGGAAAGAATTTTTACCCAAATATTAATCGGCCGCGTATTAGCAAATGATATATATCTGGGTTCGCGGTGCATTGCGACCCGAAATCAAGATATCGGGGTTGGGCTTGTCAATCGATTCATAACCTTTCAAACCCAACCAATACCCATTCGAACTCCTTTTACTTGCAGGAGTATGTCTTGGATCTGTCGATTATGTTATGGCCGAAGTCCTACTCACGGCGACCTGGTCGAATTGGGAGAAGCTGTAGGTATTATTGCCGGTCAATCCATTGGGGAGCCCGGTACTCAGCTAACATTAAGAACTTTTCATACGGGCGGAGTATTCACGGGGGGTACTGCAGAACATGTCCGAGCCCCCTATAATGGGAAAATTCAATTTAATGAAGAGTTGGTTCATCCCACTCGTACACGTCATGGACACCCTGCCTTTCTATGTTATATAGACTTGGATGTCACTATTGAGAGCGAAGATATTTTACATAACGTGAATATTCCGCCAAAAAGTTTTCTTTTAGTTCAAAATGATCAATATGTTGAATCTGAACAAGTGATTGCTGAAATTCGCTCGGAAGCATCCACTTTTAATTTTAAAGAAAAAGTTCGAAAACATATTTATTCTGACTCAGAAGGAGAAATGCACTGGAGTACCGATGTGTATCATGCACCTGAATTTACATACGGTAATGTTCATCTCTTACCAAAAGCAAGCCGTTTATGGATATTATCGGGCAGCCCATATAGATCCAGTATAGTCTCCTTTTCACTCCACAAGGATCAAGACCAAACGAACACTAATTCTCTTTCTTTCGAACAGATAGATATTTCTAAACCCTCAATGACTAATGATCAAGTAAAAGATAAATTATTGGACCCTTCTAGAAAAAAATCTAGTAAAAAAAAGCATAGGATTCCGAATTATTCAGAACTTAATCGAATGGGTCATTCAAAAAACTTCAATTTATTGGCAAAGAGGCGAAAAAATAGATTCATCATTCCATCTCAATTTCAATCTAGTCAAGAACGAGCAAAAGAATTAATGTCCCTTTCGGATGGTATATCGATTGAAATACCCATAAATGGTATTTTCCGTAGAAAGAGTATTTTTGCTTATTTCGATGATCCTCGATATCGAACAAAGAGTTCGGGAATTACTAAATATGAGACTCTAGAGATGCATTCTATGATAAAAAAAGAGGATTTGATTGAGTATCGAGGAGTCAAAGAATTTCGACCAAAATACCAAATGAAAGTAGATCGGTTTTTTTTCATTTCCGAGGAAGTACATAGCTTACCAGGATCCGCTTCAATAATGGTACGGAACAATAGTATCATTGGAGTCGATACACAAATTACTTTAAATACAAGAAGCCGAGTAGGTGGAGTGGTTCGGGTGGAGAGTAAAAAAAAAAAGATTGAACTTAACATTTTTTCGGGAGATATTCATTTTCCTGGGGAGACAGATAAGATATCTCGACACAGTGGCATTTTGATACCACCAGGAAAGACAAATTATAAGGAATCCGAAAATTTAAAAAAAGGGCTCTATGTCCAACGGATCACCCCCACTAAGAAAAAGTATTTTGTTTTAATTCGACCCGTAGTCACGTATGAAATAACGGACGGTATCAATTTAGCCACACTTTTCCCTCAAGATCTGTTGCAAGAAAGGGATAATGTGCAACTTCGAGTTTTCAATTATATCCTTTATGGAACCGGTAAAGTCACTAGGGGAATTTCTGACACAAGTACTCAATTAGTACGTACTTGTTTAGTATTGAATTGGAACCAAGACAAAAAAAGTTCTTCTATCGAAGAGGCCCGCGCTTCTTTTGTTGAAGTAAGGACATATGGTATGATTCGTTATTTCCTAAGGATCGATTTAGTGAAATCAGCTCTTTCGTCTATCGGGAAAAGGAATGATCCCCCCCTTTTTTCTAATGATGGATCGGGGCAAACCAATATGAATCCGTTTTTTTCCATTTATTCAAAGACAAAATTTCAACAATCATTTAACCAAAATCAAGGAACTGTTGGTACATTGTTGGTTAAAAATAAGGAATGTCGGTTTTTTCTAGTTGTGTTATCATCCAATTGTTTTCGAATGGGTCCATTCGCACTCAACGGTGTAAAAGATCACAAAGAATCGATTAAAAACAATCGCCCAATTCCAATTACGAATTCATTCGGTCCTTTAGGAACAGTTCTTCAAGTTTATCAATTTTTTTTTTTTTACCATTTAATAACTCATAATCAGATCTTGCTAAATAATTATTTACAGCTTGATAATTTAAAACAAACCTTTCAAGTCCTTAAATTGAAATATTATTTAATGGATGAAAATAAAAGAATTTATAATCCCGATTTATGTAGTAACATCATTTTGAATCCATTCAGTTTGCAGTGGTTTTTTTTTCATTACAATTTTTGTGATGAGATATCGAAAAAAATGCGTCTTGGACAATTTATTTGTGAAAATTTATGTCTAACCAAAAATGGACGGCACTTAAAATCGGGTCAAGTTCTAATTGTTCAGTTTGATTCGGTAGTAATAAGATTAGCTAAGCCCTGTTTGGCTACCCCAGGAGCAACAGTTCACGGTCATTATGGGGAAATCATTTATGAAGGGGATACTTTAGTTACATTTATATATGAAAAATCCAAGTCTGGTGATATAACGCAAGGTCTTCCAAAAGTGGAACAAGTCTTAGAAGTTCGTTCGGTTGATTCAATATCAATGAATCTAGAAAAGAGGATTAATGGTTGGAACGAACATATAAAAAAAATTCTTGGAATTCCATGGGGATTCTTCGTTGGGGCTGAGCTAACTATAGCGCAAAGTCGTATCTCTTTGGTTAATAAGATCCAAAAGGTTTATCGATCCCAGGGGGTGCAGATCCATAATAGACATATAGAAATTATTGTACGGCAAATAACATCCAAAGTCTTGGTTTCAGAGGATGGAATGTCTAATATTTTTTTGCCCGGAGAACTTATTGGATTGTTTCGAGCAGAACGGACGGGGCGCGCTTTGGAAGAAGCGATCTGTTACCGAACTATTTTATTGGGAATAACGAGAGCATCTCTGAATACTCAAAGTTTTATATCCGAAGCAAGTTTTCAAGAAACTGCTCGAGTTTTAGCAAAAGCCGCTCTCCGAGGCCGTATTGATTGGTTGAAAGGCCTAAAAGAAAACGTTGTTCTGGGGGGGATGATACCCGTTGGTACTGGATTCAAGGGATTCATACACCGTTCAAATCAACATAAGAGCATTAGCATTCCTTTGACAATAAAAAAAAAAGCTATATTCGAGGGCGAAGTGAGAGATATTTTGTTTTACCACAGAGAATTTTTTTATTCTTGTTAATTAATTAATTTAAGTGATAAATCAAAACAACAACGATTTTGGGGATTTAACAGAAGATAGTTATTTAATTTAATTAAATTAAAGAATTACTTCATAATTCATTTAGTGTAATAAAAAAAATAATAACGAATAGAAAGAAATTAATGGTTTGGGTTGTGTATCAATGGCCAAAAAAGAAAGTTCCGTTGGAACAATTTTTTATTTCAGGATACCTCATCTCTTTATAAAAAAAGAGTTTAAAGTGTGTGGAGAAATGACAAGAAGATATTGGAACATCAATTTGGAAGAGATGATGGAGGCGGGAGTTCATTTTGGTCACGGTACCCGAAAATGGAATCCTCGAATGGCACCTTATATTTCTGCAAAAAGTAAGGGTATTCATATTATAAATCTTACCAGAACTGCTCGTTTTTTATCAGAGGCTTGTGATTTAGTTTTTGATGCAGCAAGTAGAGGAAAAAATTTTTTAATTGTTGGTACAAAAACTAAAGCAGCTGATTCAGTAGCATGGGCTGCAATAAGGGCTCGATGTCATTATGTTAATAAAAAGTGGCTTGGGGGTATGTTAACGAATTGGGCCACTACAGAAACAAGACTTCATAAATTCAGGGACTTAAGAATGGAACAAAAGGCGGGGAGACTCGCTCGTCTACCGAAGAGAGATGCCGCAGTGTTGAAGAGACAATTATCTCACTTGCAAACATATTTGGGCGGGATTAAATATATGACTGAGTTACCAGATATTGTAATTATCGTTGATCAACAAGAAGAATATACGGCCCTTCGAGAATGTATTACTTTGGGAATTCCAACGATTTGTTTAATTGATACAAATTGTGACCCGGATCTCGCTGATATTTCGATTCCGGCAAACGATGATGCTATATCTTCAATCCGATTAATTCTAACCAAGTTAGTATTTGCAATTTGTGAAGGTCGTTCTAGTTATGTAAGAAATCCTTGAGTTTATTATGAAATCAACAATTCAATTCCTCTAATTTAGAATTTATATTATAGTACTATTTCTGAATTCTGAATATAAAAAACTATAGAAAAAAGGCTTGGGATATTATGCGATTAATTGGTATCCTAAATATAAAAGTCCATTTTTTAATTAAAGAAAAAAAGATACACACGTCGAGAAAGAGATGCTTGAATCAAAATAATTTTATTTTTGTCAGAGGACAATATGAATATTCTATCATATTCAATCAATAAGGGGTTATATGATATGTCTGGTGTGGAGGTAGGTCAACATTTTTATTGGCAAATAGGGGGTTTCCAAATCCATGGTCAGGTACTTATAACTTCTTGGGTTGTAATTGCTATCTTACTAGGTTCAGCTGCTATAGCTGTTCGGAATCCACAAACCATTCCGACAGGTGGTCAGAATTTCTTTGAATATGTCCTTGAATTCATTCGAGACGTAAGCAAAACCCAAATTGGAGAAGAATATCGCCCTTGGGTTCCTTTTATTGGAACTATGTTTCTATTTATTTTTGTTTCTAATTGGTCAGGGGCTCTTTTGCCTTGGAAAATCATACAGTTACCTCACGGGGAGTTAGCCGCACCGACAAATGATATAAATACTACTGTTGCTTTAGCTTTACTCACGTCAGTAGCCTATTTCTATGCAGGTCTTACAAAAAAAGGATTAGGTTATTTTGGTAAATACATTCAACCAACTCCAATTCTTTTACCCATTAACATTTTAGAAGATTTCACAAAACCTCTATCACTTAGTTTTCGACTTTTTGGAAATATATTAGCGGATGAATTAGTAGTTGTTGTTCTTGTTTCTTTAGTACCTTTAGTGGTTCCTATACCCGTCATGTTCCTCGGATTATTTACAAGTGGGATTCAGGCTCTTATTTTTGCAACTTTAGCCGCAGCTTATATAGGCGAATCCATGGAGGGTCATCATTGATTAGTCTTAAGAAGAGTTGGTTTTTTACTTTCGATCCAATCGTGTGTGGCTCACGAGACTCGATTCTCTATTGTATCTATTTGTCGATTTAGAGTAGACAAATAGATACAATTTAATGGTACTAAAAAAAATAGATTATGTTCGGGATGTGTAAAAAACGTAGTTGGTTAATAGAGAGCGGGTGCCCCAGATATGTGGAATCGAATGATTATAGGTTCATTTTTTTTTTAGATGTTTCCGAGAATGATTAGAAAATCCGATTGAATTTAAGATACAATAGTCAGTTTACATTATGTAAGAAACATATGTATATTTGATATTAGATATTGATGAATAGGAACTAATATTTAATTAATTATTAATTCAAATTCAACATTTTTAATTATTTCTACTGGATGAATATTACAATGGAATAATTAAGTCCTAATTCATTGGTTGATCGTATCATTAACCATTTCTTTTTTTTTTGTGTGAGGAACTTATCTATCATGAATCCACTGATTTCTGCTGCTTCCGTTATTGCTGCTGGATTGGCTGTAGGGCTTGCTTCTATTGGCCCTGGAGTTGGTCAAGGTACTGCTGCAGGCCAAGCTGTTGAAGGTATTGCGAGACAGCCCGAGGCAGAGGGAAAAATAAGAGGTACCTTATTACTTAGTTTAGCTTTTATGGAAGCTTTAACAATTTATGGATTGGTTGTAGCATTAGCCCTTTTATTTGCAAATCCTTTTGTTTAATCTGAGAAATTGTTTAATCTGAGAAATATAGATTTCTTTTATGGACTTAAACGTGCAGGTTATTTTTTCACATTATATTAAAATTTAGCCCCTACATAATTACTTAAATACTTATTTTTTTTTTTCATTCAGAAAATAACGCAAGGGAAGGACTGATTTGAAGATGAAGAATTCGTGTTACCCACTCGCTTTCTTCTTTCCTTCCCCTTACTTAAGCTCAAAGTATAAGTGCGAGCCGTTTCGCAATTCACATGAAACCTAGAACCTAATTCTAACTAATTGTATTAGAATTAATTCGAATAACTAAAAAAAATTTAAGTATTATTGTTATTGGGAATCTCAATTTAAAAAATAAAATTCATGAAATTTATTTCGAAACTATTTGTTATTTAGAAGTACTAAATAATTGAAGCAATACAATGATTTTTTTAGTTTATCTATAAAAGGAGATCGTATGAAAAATGGAACCGATTCTT